TTTGCACCTACTCTAAATTTCCGGGGGCATGCGAAAAATGATAATAGATCCCGTCGTTAATAATTAATTAAAAAATAAAAAAATATAGATGCTTATCGTTCATTAATGAGAGGTGAATCTTATGATACAGAAGAGAAAGGTGAAGAAATATACAGAAGTATACACTTTAGGTCAACATATATGTATGTCTGCTCACAAAGCGAGAAGAGTAATTGATCAAATTCGTGGGCGGTCCTATGAAGAAACACTTATGATACTAGAACTTATGCCTTATCGAGCATGTTATGCCATTTTAAAATTGGTTTATTCTGCAGCAGCAAATGCTAATCACAATAAGGGTTTGAACGAAACAAGTTTAATCATTAGTAAAGCCGAAGTCAACGAGGGCACAACTGTGAAAAAATTAAAGCCCCGGGCTCGAGGACGGGGTTATCCTATAAAAAGATCCACTTGTCATATAACTATTGTATTGAAAGATATATCTTTAGATGAAGAGGAAGAAATAGATAAAAGGAAATTCTATAAATTAGAGCTGAGGAATACTTAAAGGAAGAATATTTCATATTATAAAAAATACAAATACGCTATATTATGTTATGCTTAAAAAAAATCGAATGAATAAAAAAAAAATACAAACAGATGTCACGTTTCACGATATATATAGTAGTGGGGGATTATGGGACAAAAAATAAATCCACTTGGTTTCAGACTTGGTGCAACCCAAGGTCATCATTCTCTTTGGTTTGCACAACCAAAAAATTATTCAAAGGATCTACAAGAAGATCAAAAAATACGAGATTGTATCAAAAATTATGTGCAAAATAATATGAAAATATCCTCTAATGTAGAGGGAATTGCACGTATAGAGATTCAAAAAAGAATCGATTTGATTCAGGTCATAATCTATATGGGATTCCCCAAGTTATTAATAGAAGACAGGACTCGAAGAATCGAAGAATTACAGACGCATGTACAAAAAGAACTCAATTGTGTAAACCGAAAACTCAACATTGCTATTACAAGAATTGCAAATCCTTACGGGCACCCCAATATTCTTGCAGAATTTATAGCCGGACAATTAAAGAATAGAGTTTCATTTCGCAAAGCAATGAAAAAGGCTATTGAATTAACTGAACAGGCAGGTACAAAAGGGATTCAAGTACAAATTGCAGGGCGTATCGACGGAAAAGAAATTGCACGTGTTGAATGGATCCGAGAAGGTAGAGTTCCTCTACAAACCATTCGAGCTAAAATTGATTATTGTTCCTATGCAGTTCGAACTATCTATGGGGTATTAGGTATCAAAATTTGGATATTTGTAGACGAGGAATAATAAGAACTTACTTGACTTATATTTAGTTATATCTGGTGATAAAACGAAAAATGGCAAACTCTTTCATTCTTTTTCTGGTAAATAATAAAAAAAAAAAAAGAACAATTCTATAAGGTTGAATAAAAATTCGATTAATCATTTGATATAATTGCTATGCTTAGTGTGTGACTCGTTGGTTTTTTTAGGGTTGGGATTCAAAAAAATGGACAGCCTATAGTACAAACTGATAACTATAGAACTAATAACCAACTCATCACTTCGTGTTATCTGGATAGAAAGAACCAGTCAAGATATGATATATAAGTCATATCATTGTAGCAACTGAAATCTTTTTTACATAAATAAAAATCTGATTATGGGTTGTAAAGCAATATAAAGTATACAGATAAATGGAAGGGTGAGAGAAAGATAGAAAAAGAATATTAATGATATATAATTCCAATATGTAAGGTCTATGAGTCATCTCATATAAAGGGAATGTAATAAAGCATCAATACTGATTGATCCATAATTAGACAAATCCGTGCATAGAACAAAAAATCAAGAGCCCCGAGCCAATAAAGACTGAGAAGGTTGACTCAAGAATAAATTTAATTGGAGGCTCCGTTGTAAAATTCAGACCTAATCATTAATCGAGAAGTGGTGGGAACGACAGAACCTGTGAATGCATAAGATTCTATTGAAAACGAATCCTAATGATTCATTGAGTAGGATGGCGGAACGAACCAGAAACCTATTCATTTATTCTGAGAGGTCATGTCATAGACTAATCTTACAACTGAATGTTGAAAGAGTAAATATTCGCCCGCGAATTTTTTTTTATTTCTAAATTTTGGTCGATTCGAAATAAAAGGAAAAACAAAATAAAGATTCATTATAGCGTTCTACCAAAACGACATTATCTATAAATAGAATACGTGTTAAATTATATATTAAAACACAAAAAATTTCTAATTTATAATTGATTAGATCAAATTTCAAAGAATCCCACGATTCCATATATTATTAACCGTGTATTTTTTTTTTGTTTAATTATTTTTAATTGTTTAATTCGCGAGGAGCTGGATGAGAAGAAACTCTCGTGTCCGGTTCTGTAGTAGAGATGGATGGAATTGCTAAACAACCATCAACTATAACCCCAAAAGAACCAGATTCCGTAAACAACACAGAGGAAGAATGAAAGGAATATCTTATCGAGGTAATCGTATTTGCTTCGGTAGATATGCTCTTCAAGCGCTTGAACCCGCTTGGATCACATCTAGACAAATAGAAGCAGGGCGGCGAGCAATGACACGAAATGCACGCCGCGGTGGAAAAATATGGGTACGCATATTTCCAGACAAACCTGTTACAGTAAGACCTACAGAAACACGTATGGGTTCGGGGAAAGGATCTCCCGAATATTGGGTAGCTGTTGTTAAACCCGGTAGAATACTTTATGAAATGAGCGGAGTAGCAGAAAATATAGCTAGAAGGGCTATTTCAATAGCGGCATCTAAAATGCCTATACGAACTCAATTCATTCTTTCTGGATAGGAGTGTAGAAACAAACGAAAGGAGTTTTTGGGATGAAAAAAAAAACAATTGCAGGTTTCTTTTTTTGTTTTGAACAAATAATATTTCTTTTTTTATTTATACCTTTGCATTGAAAAAGAAAAAACCGATAAAAAAATGATATGATTCAACCTCAAACCCATTTGAATGTAGCGGATAACAGCGGGGCCCGAGAATTGATGTGTATTCGAATCATAGGAGCTAGTAATCGACGATATGCTCATATTGGTGACATTATTGTTGCTGTAATCAAGGAAGCAGTACCAAATACACCTCTAGAAAGATCAGAAGTGGTCCGAGCTGTCATTGTACGTACTTGTAAAGAACTCAAACGCGACAACGGTATGATAATACGATATGATGACAACGCTGCGGTTGTTATTGATCAAGAAGGAAATCCAAAAGGAACCCGAATTTTCGGCGCGATCGCCCGGGAATTAAGACAGTTAAATTTCACTAAAATAGTTTCATTAGCACCTGAAGTATTATAGGGGAAGACCTTAATATAGTATTTGAATGAAATTGATTAAATTTATTTAATTAATTAGTAAATTAGTAAATTGTTTATCTATCACGTATATATCTTTAATAATTCATAAATATAAATAAAAAAAAAAAAAAGAATTCATAAATATTAAAAAATTCAGAAAAAAAGAAAAAGAGCATGTTGATTATATCAAAATTCGGGGGAAACAAAAATCTTAGTTTATCATGAGTAAAGACACTATTGCTGACATAATAACCTCTATACGAAATGCTGACATGAATAAAAAAAGAACAGTTAGAATACCATCTACTAACATCACTGAAAATATTGTTAAAATCCTTTTACAAGAAGGTTTTATTGAAAACGTGAGAAAACATCAAGAAAGCAATAAATATTTTTTGGTTTTAACCCTACGACATAGAAGAAATAGGAAAGGACCATATGTTTTAAATTTAAAACGGATCAGTCGACCCGGTCTACGAATATATTCTAACTATCAACGAATTCCTAGAATTTTAGGCGGAATGGGGGTTGTAATTCTTTCTACTTCTCGAGGTATAATGACAGACCGAAAGGCTCGACTAGAAGGAATCGGCGGAGAAGTTTTGTGTTATATATGGTAATCTTTCTAATAGCCGACACGGTCATATTTGTGAAAAAAGAGAAAGGACAAGTTTATAATATTATCCCTCTTACATTAGTTGATACTTCAAAGCGGTTTTACCTGGAATGAAACAACAAAAATGGATTCATGAGGCTTTAATTCCTGAACAACTTACCGATGGTATGTATCTTCCGGATTCGTTTAGATAACAAAAAAATTATTCTGGTTTTTGTTTCGTAAAGGATTTCATGTAGTTTTATACGTATACTACCAGGAAATAGACTAAAAATTGAGGTAAGTCCTTATGATTCAACCAAAGGGCGTATAATTTAGAGACTCCAAAGCAAAGACTTGAATGATTAGGCGGTTTTTTCAATTTCAACATTCTTTCGTGAGGATACAATTCGAAATTAAAAATTTCAAGAAACTTATTTTCTTCCAATAAGTAGATTCGGAATTAAAAAAAGGAATGACAAATATGAAAATAAGGGCCTCCGTTCGTAAAATTTGTGAAAAATGTCGATTGATCCGTAGGCGGGGACGAATTATAGTAATTTGTTCTAACCCGAGACATAAACAAAGACAAGGATAATCTTTCTAAAACAAAAAGACTCTCGAAATCTAAAGGACCCGATGTACAGATGTACAAATAAATAAAATAAGTAAAAAAAAAAAAAGAATAAAGATCTGTTTTGACATGAAATGGATATATCCATATATCTCTGACTTATATTTATGAGATGATAAAATATGGCAAAACCTATACCAAAAATTGGTTCGCGTAGAAATAGACGTATTGGTTCACGTAAGAATACACGTAGAATCCCCAAGGGAGTTATTCATGTTCAAGCAAGTTTCAACAATACCATTGTGACTGTTACAGATGTACGGGGTCGGGTAATTTCTTGGTCCTCTGCCGGGGCTTGTGGATTCAAGGGTACAAGAAGGGGTACACCATTTGCCGCTCAAACCGCAGCAGGAAATGCTATTCGGACAGTAGTGGATCAAGGTATGCAACGAGC